AAAGAAGAAGCACTCGATTAATCTACCAATTACAAAATTTTCAAAATATTTTCATTAAAGGAATCTATATAGATACCCTTCTATGTATCATTAATATTGCCAGAATTCCTACACAACATGTTCTCGAATCAAGAATTTTGTATTTTTATAAATCCATTTACAATACTAAAACAAACCAAGAAATAAAAAAAAAACACAAAAAAGAAATTCAATATATTTCGACTCTAAAAAGGGCGCTTTACAATATTAAAGTTAGTAATAGAAATTCACATCTTTTTTTTGACTTATCTTGCTTATCGCAAGCATATGTATTTTACAAATTATCACAAACCCAAGTTCTTCACTTGTATAAGTTAAGATGTATTTTTGACTCTCATGGAACATCTTTTTTTCGTAAGACTCCAATAAAGAATTCTTTTGTGACACAAAGAATATTTCATTCCGAATTACGACATAAGATATTTTCAAGTTGTGAAACGAGTCAATGGAAAAACTGGTTAAGAGGTCATCATCAATACAATTTCTCTCAGATTAAATGGGCTGGATTAATACCACAAAAATGGAGAACTAAAATAAATGAAAGCGGTATGACCAAAAAGAAAGATTTTAAAAAATGGAATTCATATGAAAAAGAACTAATATTTTCTGACAAAAAAGAAAAAGATTTTAAAGTATATCCATTACCAAACCAAAAATATAATTTTTCAAAATACTATAGATACGATCTTTTATCATATAAATCTATTAATTCTAAAATGAGCAAGGCCTCATATATTATTTATGAATCACCATCAGAATCAGAATTAAATAACAACCAAAAGATTACTTTTAAGTACAACAATTATAAACAAAAACTATTTGAAAGCCTGGAGGAAATTCCTATCAATAATTATCTAGAAAGGGGCAATCTTATGTCTATGCAAACAAATCCGGATAGAAAATATTTTGATTGGAAAATTATAAATTTTTTTCTAAGAAAAAAAATCAATATTGAGCCCTGGACCAAAATGGATTATAACGGTAATAGAAATACTAAGATTGGAAGGAAGAATTACCCAAAACTGGAGAAAATAGATAAAAACGCTCTTTTTTTTCTGACGATTCCTGAAGATTCAGAAAGAAATCCGATTAATGACAAGAAACTTTTTTTTGATTGGATGGAAATGAATGAAGAAATACTAAACCCCATATCAATATCAACGAATCTGAAACTTCCTTTCTTTCCAGAATTTGTGCCACTTTATAATGTATACAAAACCAAACCGTGGATTATACCAAGCAAATTACTTCTTTTAAGTTTGAATAAAAATAAAAAAAGAAATGAAAATAAAAAATTCCATTTTTTTAGACCATCGAATGAAAAAATATATTTTGAAATAATGAATCAAAATCAAGAAAAAAAAGAACCCTCAGGCCGAAAAGGTCTTAGATCCTATGCACAAAACCAAGGTAAAACGAAAAAACAATCCAAGATGCGGAATAAGATGAGACCAGAAATCATTTTCTTACGCAAACACTATTTGCTTTTTCAATGGATAATAGACGACGGTTTAATTCCGAAGTTCACTGAAAGAATGATCAATAATATCAAAATCTATTGTTATTTGCTTGGACTGAGAAATCCAAGAGATACTACTATATCGTCTATTCAAAGGAAAGAAATAAATCTGGATATAATGGTGATTCGGAATAAATTGACTCCTATAGAATTGAATAAAAAGGGGATATTTCTTATCGAACCGATTCGTTTGTCTGTAAAAAACGACGGATACTTTATTATGTATCAAACCATAGTTATTTCGTTGGTTCATAAGAGTAAGTACCAAACTCCTCAAAGATATCGACAAAAAAGATATATCAATAAGAAAAAATTGGATGAATCTATTACAAGATATCAAAAAATAACGAAAAATATAGACAACAAATCTTATGATTTTATTGTTCCTGAAAATATTTTATCGTCTAGACGTCGCAGAGAATTGAGAATTCTAATTTTTTTCAATTCAAAAAATAGAAATGGTGTCAATAGAAATCGAGTATTTTGTAACACGAAAAACATAAAAAGTGGGAATCTTTTTTTGGATCAAAGTAAACATTTTGATATAGATAAAAACGAATTAATTCAATTAAAGTTTTTTCTTTGGCCCAATTATCGATTAGAAGACTTGGCTTGTATGAATCGATATTGGTTTGCTACCAATAATGGAAACCTTTTTAGTATATTAAGAATATATCCACAATCAAAAAAAATAGGTTGATGGTACATTTTTCATATCTATTCTGTACCATATATATAGAAAAGCAAACAGATGCACATATGCCCTTATCAGTTTAAAATAGATATAGATCCTTTTTTAGTTAATACTAAATCAATGACGTATCCATTTGGTTGGATAAAATCTATAAACGAATCAACGGAATCTTCCTAATTTTAGGTCTCAATTTTTCGACGTTGTGAGTGTAAAAAAGTACCATCCCCTCCTTATCCCTGCCCAAAGAAAATTCAAATTTTTATTAATAAAATCAGGAGTCCAGAAAAAAAATTTGTGTATACTAATTACTACATTAAAATGACTGATATTATTCTTACTGAGCGATAAACTATAAGATATATATGTAAATTAAATAAATATAAGAGGAACTTTTTATGATAAAAAAAAAATTAAGTGTAATTTTTTTGACAGAGGAAAACAAAGACAACAAGGGATCCGTTGAATTTCAAGTAGTGAGTTTCACAAATAGGATACGGAGACTTACTTCACATTTGGAATTGCACAAAAAAGACTATTTATCTCAGAGAGGTCTGCGTAAAGTTCTAGGAAAACGTCAACGGCTGCTGGCCTATTTGTCAAAAAAAAATAAAGTACGTTATAAAGAATTAATTGGCCGGTTGGAGATTCGAGAAACAAAAAATAATTAATTTGAAGAGTTGTTTTGCATTTTCGCTTAAATTTTGATGAACTTCTTTTCGCTTTCAGCAATTCATGGAAAAATGAATCGAAAAAAAACCTATGACTGCACCAGCTATACGAAATGACCTTATGATAGTAAATATGGGTCCTCAGCACCCATCAATGCACGGTGTTCTTCGACTCATTGTTACTCTAGATGGTGAAGATGTTATTGACTGTGAACCAATATTGGGTTATTTACATAGAGGGATGGAAAAAATTGCGGAAAACCGAACAATTATACAATATTTACCTTATGTAACACGTTGGGATTATTTAGCTACTATGTTCACAGAAGCAATAACTGTAAATGGTCCAGAGCAGTTAGGCAATATTCAAGTGCCTAAAAGGGCCAGCTATGTCAGAGTTATTATGTTGGAGTTAAGTCGTATAGCTTCGCATTTATTATGGCTTGGCCCTTTTCTGGCAGATATTGGTGCACAGACGCCCTTCTTCTATATTTTTCGAGAAAGAGAATTGATATATGACCTATTCGAAGCTGCCACCGGTATGCGAATGATGCATAATTATTTTCGTATCGGGGGAGTTGCTGCTGATTTACCTCATGGCTGGATAGATAAATGTTTGGATTTTTGTGACTATTTTTTAACAAGAGTTACTGAATATCAAAGACTTATTACACGGAATCCCATTTTTTTAGAGCGAGTTGAGGGAATAGGCATTATTGGCGGAGAGGAGGCAATAAATTGGGGTTTATCAGGACCAATGCTACGAGCTTCTGGAATACCATGGGATCTTCGTAAGGTTGATCATTATGAGTCTTACGATGAATTTGATTGGAGGGTTCAATGGCAAAAAGAGGGAGATTCATTAGCTCGTTATTTAGTACGAATTAGTGAAATGACAGAATCAATAAAAATTATTCAACAGGCTTTAGAAGGAATTCCGGGGGGTCCCTATGAGAATTTAGAAATCCGGCGCTTTGATAAAGTACAGGATCCCGACTGGAATGATTTTGACTATCGCTTTATCAGTAAAAAACCTTCGCCTACTTTTGAATTGTCAAAACAAGAACTTTATGTAAGAGTAGAAGCCCCAAAAGGAGAATTAGGAATTTTTCTGATAGGAGATAGGGGTGTTTTTCCTTGGAGATGGAAAATCCGACCACCAGGGTTTATCAATTTGCAAATCCTTCCTCAGTTAGTTAAAAGAATGAAATTGGCTGATATTATGACGATACTAGGTAGCATAGATATCATTATGGGAGAAGTTGATCGTTAAAATGATAATAGATACAACAGAAATACAAGCTATCAATTCTTTTTTTAGATTGGAATCCTTAAAGGAGGTATATGGGATCATATGGATGCTTATCCCTATTTTTACTCCTGTATTAGGAATCACAATAGGTGTACTAGTAATCGTTTGGCTAGAAAGAGAAATATCCGCAGGGATACAACAACGTATTGGACCTGAATACGCCGGGCCTTTGGGAATTTTGCAAGCTTTAGCAGATGGTACAAAATTACTTTTCAAAGAGAATCTTCTTCCATCAAGAGGAGATATTCGTCTATTCAGTATTGGACCATCCATAGCAGTCACATCAATTCTACTAAGTTTTTTAGTAATTCCTTTTGGATATCACCTTGTTTTATCGGATTTAAATATTGGTGTTTTTTTATGGATTGCCATTTCAAGTATTGCTCCCGTGGGCCTTCTTATGTCAGGTTATGGATCAAATAATAAATATTCCTTTTTAGGGGGTTTACGGGCTGCTGCTCAATCAATTAGTTATGAAATACCATTAACTCTATGTGTGTTATCAATATCTCTACGTGTGATTCGTTGAGACATCAAATTTCCTCTATTTTTTTTCTTTATAGAAAGGAAATTTCATGAGTTGAATATATAGATACATTTTTCTTTTTTATTCATCATTCGGGTTGATGAACAAAACCAGATAGTTCTATGAGTGAAAAATACGGCTTCTTTTTTTGCAGTAAAAAGATTCAGTCTCATTTCCTATGTACAAGAGTTCAGTGAAAGTAAACATAAGCATTATAGACTGTTTACCCCAAGATTGAGTGA